TAATATCTCAAAAAAAATTCCATTTTTTATAAGTTCATTGAATAAGTTTTATTTTTTGTTTGTCCATTACTCTATTGTACGTAATAAATCGAAAAAAGTTCTGATACATCTGGAAAACCGAAACCAAGCCGGAGAAGTTTTGACGAACAGCATCGAAAATCATTACTCTTTCGACCCAAGAAAGGGGGTGTATAAAATCCCCTTTCTTGGGTCGAAGATTTCTTGTGTCGAAGACTAGGAAGACAAAAAACGCCTCATATATATAATTATTTGTTCCCCGCGTTTATAGTCCGTTCGAGTACCCGCTTACTTAATGCTAATATCTATTTATATTATAATTATATTTCAAATATAACAATTTTGATACATTTTATGTATGACATTGAACTCTGGCAATAGTAACATAGTCGTACCAATTCAATTTGGCTCCAAAAAACATGGAAGGGGGTGGTAAACTTATAAAGTCAACTAAAACAGTCTTCTTCAAAAGAAAATCTACCTAATTATGACATGACTAGGAATGGGGTACAAGGGATTTCCAGAGCTCGTAGAAAAAGAGCACGTAAATAAAAGATTTTTCACAAGTTATTTTTTTTGATCATACATAAATAATTGACAACAAAAAATTTGTTCTTTTTACGAACCTGATGTTGATAAACCCGCGAGTCTAGAAATTCATTTCAGCCAATTGAACCTTCTCGAACTGTTTCTTTTTAAGAACCAAAAATATTTGCGCCAAAATAACAGATGCCAAGAAGAACAAAAGACCTTGGACACGTAATGGATCTTGCAGTACTATTTCTGCATCTCCCTGACCAAATCCACCCACATTAGGATTACTCGTTAATGGTTGATCAAATTTGATGGATTCACCCTCTGAAACAAGAAGTTCTGGTCCTGGGGGGATAATATCAACCACTTGACGTCCATCCGCGGGATCTGTTATGGATATTTCATATCCCCCCCTTTCTTTGCGTATGATTTTACTTACTACGCCCGCCCCTGTAGCATTATAAACCGTATTGTTACTCTTGCTTCCGTCGGGATAAATCTGACCCCTTCCCCTATTCCCCCCGACGTATATAGGATATTTTAAAAAGTGAACATCTTTCTTAGTAGTGGGGTCGGGGGAAAGAATAGGAAAGGCGATTTCACTATATTTCTGACCGGGGACAGGCCCTATCACAAGAATATTTTTGTTATTCGGGCGGTAGCTCTGAAAAGACAAATTGCCTATCTTTTCTTTCATCTCAGGAGAAATACGATCGGAAGGGGCTAATTCAAAACCCTCCGGTAAAATAAGAACAGCCCCCACATTCAAACCCCCTTTCTTACCATTAGCAAGAACTTGTTTCACTTGCTTATCATAAGGAATTCTAACAACTGCTTCAAATACAGTATCAGGAAGTACTGCTTGTGGAACCTCAATATCCACGGGCTTACTAGCCAAATGGCAATTAGCACATACAATACGCCCAGTCGCTTCTCGTGGATTTTCATAACCCTGCTGCGCAAAAATGGGATATGCACTTGAAATGGATGTCCGGGTTATGAGATATACCACGAGCGATACGGAAATAGATCGAGTAATCTGTTCCTTTATCCAAAAAAAAATATTTCTAGTTTGCATGGTCTAATCATTGATCCGAAAATTTCTACAATAAATTGGGTAGGTCACTAATATAGTTCCCTATCCACGATTCTGCTATTTAATTTACTGGAATCATTTTATGGGAATACGAGAGGATGATAAACGATGAAAATCCTCCAAATAGGAAGTTTCTAATGTTTATGTAGAACTACAAAGTAAGAAAGATTCTAATTGGATTAGATTAATATCGCTAGATCGTTTATCAATCATTCATTGAATGATAAATAACTACAAGTGAGGGAGATATGCGATTTAAATAACGGAAAATCCAATATTTAAAAATAGTATCGAGAATAACAGGAAAAGTAGAAACAAGACCAGATATAATTTGATCATTATGAATAAACCCCAAATCTTTGTAGACCGAATCAATCATTAGTTCCCAACCGTGGGGCGAATGAAATCCGATACATAAATCGGTTAATAAAAGAATCAAAAAAGCTTTGACTGTATCACTTAAATTAGATAGGAATTCCTGAGCCCAAGAGTTAAGAATAACGAGTTCTTCATTCCCTAAAATAGAATAGCCGCTTAGAATAATAAAACAGATTATATTTGTTGAGAAGTGCAAAATCGTATGGATACGGCCTTCATTATGTATCTTGATTAATTGAATCGTTTCTTTGTGGATTCCTATAGGAAGCTTTTGTAGATCTGTCTCCGAATATTCTTTGATCATTTCTTCCAAAAAGAGGATTTCCTCCAATTCTATGAACTTTTCTAGAATACTTTTTTCTTGAATATCATTCAAAAAAATTTCGGATTGACCGGCGTTCGACCAATTAGTAACCCAAGATTCCATACTTTTAGTAAATAAGAGAGAAATCCACCAAGGTAAAAATACTATAGATGTAAAATATAAAAGAGGAGTGAAGGCTTTCTTTGTTGCCATTTATCACCTGTTAATTTTTAATTAACCCACTTCACTTCATGATTCTATGTGATCGAATATTTCTTTCAAACATGAGTTCGAGACAAGGTATCAAATCTATGAATCGATTTTTTTTTATTTGTTTGAATCGAGAAAGAATACATAAATAGACTCGGCTTCGAATTCGAATTAAAATGAATAAAAAATCCAAAAGTGTGTTTCCAAAAATCTCAATTCAGCAAATTCCAAATCAAGTGTTTCAATGACCTAATAAAGTACTTTCTTTAACTTTAAGGAATGAATATTATTGAGATTTTGAGACGAAAGAACTCCCTTTCTATCAAAATCTCCAATATTTCGAAAAAATTCCAATGAAAGGATAAACTAAAGGGTCGGTTGACAAAACCAAACCTGCCGAGAAAGCATTCATTTTTCAGACCCCAGCTCTTTTTCTCAAAAGACTTCAATTGGTACGCGCAAGAAATAGGCCAATTCCGCGGCTTTTTTTTCAATTTCTCGCGGAGTCAAATTCTCATCAGTACGGGTCAACGGAATAGCCCCCCGGCCTCGGATGTCCATATAAAGGACACGGCGGGCATAAATACCCTCCTTAACTTCTATTCTAACGGATTGAATATCTTTTATAAGGAATCGGAGGAATATACGACGATTTTTTCCCGGAAATCCCCAACGAAAAATACACACCCTTCCTTCCCTTCTATCGAATCGATCATAACCACTACCTACATTCCAGGAAATGGTGCACCACAAATAGGAACTAATAAAGATACCCGCGATCCCGTAGAAAGACATCACGATCCCTTGCGGAAAAAAAATGATTTGCTGAGGCGGAACAAAAGATATCAAATTTTTACCAAGATAACTGGAAGTTCCAACCAATAAGAACCCTAATGAACCTAAAAAAACGATAAGGGCCCAGCAAAAATTACTTAGTTTTCGAGACCCCGTTATAAGTTCTATCCATATATGTTCTGATCGCCAACTCATACTTGATCCGATTGCATTTTATTGGAATTGAGATAATACCCCAAATGATTTTGACTTTACTTTATTTTGTTTCCGAAGAAACTTTCATCAACTAGCACTAGTTTGGTATGAACTAGCACTAGTTTGATGAGAACCTTTAGGAGTAATTCATCAAATTGATTAGATCTAAAATAATACCACACCCTTCGCAGGATCCCAATATACATTATTGATATACATATAGATCCACCAACTTTACATTTTCGGCATCGGGCGATCCTGATCTATTTAAAACTAGCTAGAATTCATTTACCCATAGATCATTTTCTGCCGGCATAAGAGCTTTTTCTTTTATGTTTGGCGGAAATCACATGGTATACCATATTTCATTTCCCGCAAGAAATATCTGTGTTATGCTACAAGTATAAGTTTCCAAAAAAACGGATAAGGTTGGGCCCCGCAGATCTAAACAATCTTGTTTTTTTGAACATGAAGAAATAAGGAAGCCATTGCAATTGCCGGAAATACTAGGCCTACTAAAGGCACAAAAATAGAGGGAAAATTAAAAGTTGTCATAAAATGGGTACCTCGATTTACTATTTGTATTTGCACCTGTTTTTTTATTAAATATCATATTTTATATTGATTATAATTAAGAATTGTAATTATTAGAAATTCGTAGTTATTATTAATTAATATTAATTCAATTTTTAAATTCTTATTCGATATATAAGTATCTACATATCTAATCTAAGTGATACACTAAGTTGAAATAAGTCCAAGGAACGTAGAATTCAATAAACGGACTTATTCATCTATCTACATGAAAGATATATATGATAATCAACTTGATTATTTTTATTCATTTCTTTGTGTTTTATTCTTGTCTTCTAATTTGATAATATAAAGTAATAAAGAAAGGGTTTCTTACAAATTCTCGAAAGATTTGTTAGAATGCGACACAACCGGAATTTTTATTTTTAGTGAAATGGGGTTTTCGGGAGATGGAGAAAGATACAAAACTGTATATCTATCTTTTTTATAATTGATTATAATTATATACGTAAGATGGAATTCGTTTTATTTGCCTAAATTCCTAAAAGGAAAAAATAGCGCTTTTATCTTGTTGATGATGATAGAGACTTGTTAATCTTAATTAGTAATCTAGGTAAAAAAGAGCTATCCGCTTGGTTGCTACAAATAAAATAATTGAACTTAGTGTACTCTACTTGATTGAATTGGAATTCAAAGGAAAGAAAGCGTGGAACTTAAATAACTCAATCAGAACGCTTTTTAAAAGATTGCGTGGTACGATTATAAGCCCTTATGGAATAAATATATGGAATAAATATTCAGCCGCTTGTGAATCTTCGGGTACTGTTTTATTCAATGTTTGTTCAATTACTCTTTTACCCGCAAATGCGATGTAGGAATTTGGTTCGGCAATAATGATATCTCCCAACATCCCAAAACTAGCGGTTATCCCACTAG